TACTGCTGTTTTACCGGTCTGTCTATCCCCAATAATTAATTCTCGCTGACCGCGCCCTATAGGGATCATCGAATCAATAGCAATAAGTCCGGTTTGCATCGGCTCATATACGGAACGTCTCGAAATAATACCTGGGGCGGGCGATTCAATTAGTCGAGATTCCGAGGCTGAAATCTCACCTCTCCCATCAATAGGTTTAGCCAGAGCATTTATAACACGACCCAAATAAGCCTCGCTCACTGGTATCTGAGCAATTCTTCCTGTTGCTTTTACAGAACTTCCCTCTTGTATCATCAAACCGTCACCCATTAACACAACACCAACATTATTGGATTCCAAATTAAGAGCAATGCCTATTGTGCCCTCTTCGAATTCTACTAATTCACCTGCCATTACTTCATCAAGACCATGAATACGAGCAATGCCATCGCCTACTTGAAGTACGGTGCCAGTATTCACAATCTTGACTTCTCTATTATATTGCTCAATACGTTCACGGATAATTTTACTAATTTCGTCGGCTCGAAGGGTTGCCATGAGTCTTGCTTAATTCTTTTTCAGAAGCAAAGGAAAAATCAATAAATAATGCCTACAGTAGAAGGAAGGACTAATCAGTTATTTCTTTCATCGCCCCAAAGATACCAATATTAGCACTGATGGTGCGTAAATGTAACTCGTTGTTCAAACAACTATTCAGAGTTCCTAGAGCTCCTTGTAAGGCTTGTTGAAAAACGCGTTGTCTGACTTGATTAATCGCTCTTTGTTGTTCAAACTGAATGGTTTCGTTTTTGTAATTTTCTAATCGTTCCAAATTCTGATAAGTTGAATTAATCAAATTCAATTTTTCTCGTTCTATCTCGGAGTATCCATTCACTCGAAACTCATCCGCTTCCATTTTGACTTTCCGTAAGCGTGCCTTGGCTTTTTCCAGTTTTTCTATGGCCCCCCCGCGCAGCTCTTCTGAATTTCGAATAGTACTCAAGATTCTCTGTTTTCGATTATCTAATAAATCATTTAATGAAAGTAGATTATCTTCGCATTAATTTCAAAAATTCCAGGATCTCTTCCCGAACCAAACATGAATCTTTCGATTCATTTGGCTCTCACGCTCACTTACTTATGGGTAATTCCCATATCTATTTTTTTATGTAATGAGCTTATCCTCTCTTCTCTGTTCGGATTCCAAAATATTGAAACGGATCAGTGATCCAAGACCAGAATATTCGGAGGACTCTTCCGACCAGACAAAAAATCTGTAATTATCGGCAAAGTTGTTTCTTTTTTTTTTTTTTGTTTTATTTTTGTTCAAATCCACAAAATTCTGCTTACTTTATACATAGGTCGTCGATTCCGCATTGGATAAAAAAGGACGGGATTCCCATTTTTCCAGTAAAGGGTTCAAATCATTTTATCGATATGAGTGTTCTATATCGGATAAAATGCAACTATTCATTTTGAAACCATCTCCATACTAATTAATATAGTGGTAGAAAGAGCACCAATGTTGCGCCCGAACTTCAAACAATTTAGCTTTAACCATGTTTTGTTTAGGGTCCCATATTATTGGTTGATAGAGAATCAAAGTTTATTTACCAATGAATCGCGAAATGCTATGGTTCGTACATATGATTTCTGAATTTATTCAGAAGTAATTCGCGAGATCGTGCACCTTTCTTTCCTAATTATTAATTAGAAAGAATAAAGTGCAGCTGGTTAGATCCAGCTTATTCTTGAAATAAACAACTCGCACACACTCCCTTTCCAAAAAAAATCAATACACCAAGGACTACACTTAGATTTATTGGATTTGTTGCTAAAATATCGGTATTAAATCCGAAACTCCCGGCGGATGGCCAGTGACCCAAGGAAACGAAAGAATCGGTTACATTTTTCATAGGATCTCCTCTTATAGATAGGGATAGGACTGACTAAATCGAACAGAGTTCTTTTTGTATTACTTCGCCTTTTTTTTTATTTGATTGATTTTTTTATTCATTTTCTTAATATTTTAAAATTTCATGATTTTTATTTCAATAAGAAAATTGAAATACTTGTTAGAATTGGGTCTCAGGTCGCATATAAATTCCGAAATACCTCATTTGTTGCAACGCTTCCTAAAAAAAGGGGTTCCATTGGACTGAGAACGGGAAGGAAGAAAGCGAGTGGATCCGCTAATTCCTGATCCTCAAATTAGTCCTTCCCACGGGGTATTATTATTAGTATTAGCTCAATGAATAAGTTAAAGTTATTGTAGGAGTGAAATCGTTATTGTAGGAGTGAAATCTTGATATAGTTCGAAAAATCAAGTGGCAAATCCAAGGTAATAAAATAAGAAAGACAAAACAAAAAACTTTACAAATTTATAGGATTAAACAAAGGGATTTGCAAATAAAAGTGCTAATGCCACGACCAGTCCATAAATTGTTAAAGCTTCCATAAAAGCCAGACTAAGCAATAAAGTACCTCTTATTTTACCCTCTGCCTCTGGTTGTCTTGCGATACCTTCTACAGCTTGGCCCGCAGCAGTACCTTGACCAACTCCAGGTCCAATAGAAGCCAACCCTACAGCCAATCCAGCAGCAATAACGGAAGCAGCAGAAATCAGTGGATTCATGGTAAGCTCCTCGCATAAAAATAAAGAAATGGTTAATGATACAAGCAACCAATGAATTTTGACTTGTTATTCCATTACTAAGATCCACCCAATCCAGTCGAAATAACTATGACCTACAAATTAAAGTAATGAGATTATTGAATTGTATAAGCAGAACTGCTTCGATCTCGCGTTTTCCTATCCATGGAGTCTTTATCAATCCATAATCAATGCAGAAGGGCCTAGTTCTTCCGTTTCATTTATTTGTTCCGAACCATTCTTTCAATTCTGCACTCTTTCTCTTCTATATGCTATGCTTGATTTCATCTGTTTATTCATTCGGCCCAGACGAAACGGAAGAACTTCTATTGTAATTCCTATCTAAATTCACGGTGGGGTAGAAAAGTCAATAAGATATATGGATAGTTCATATATAACTAGTAAATATCTAATATCACATATACATGGCTTTCTTCCAGAACGTAAACCAAAAATTCACATCTAATATTCAACCCGATTCTAGAATCATTCTTTGAAACATACAGAAGAGTTGGCTTATAGCCATTAAATAACATATACCCAGTTTGACCCCATCCCTAACCCATTTTTTATGAATCTCGTTTGTAAATTATTGGTTTCCTTTTCTTTATCATTATCCCGATCCCGCATTAATACAAGCATGAATACAAACTGACGAATTCATTAGTCTGACTGACTCCTTCCATATCAATACAATATCCATATTTGAGATCCAATTAATTGCATGCAATTAATTCGAATTTTGATCAATCATTGAATTGACTGAAATCAAATGAAATGGGATGGGAATAGTTTCATAGAACATTTTTTTTATCGCACATCGGAACCGGATAACAATTCTTATCTTATCCAAATTATGATTAGGTATGAATCGTAATCAATATTGTGATTGACTGAACAAATAGAAATAGAATGTTGGGGGAGTCTGACATAAGTGGCCCAACGGAAATCTTAGGAAAAAGATCTTTTAGATCTCGTTCATTCCTTTTTGTTGACAATTGAATTCCAAAATATCGTAATCTTTTTTACTAGTACTCTAAATCATATATATATACCCTTGTATCTATTCTGTTCCAAAATAGCTTATTTGAACCGCCTATACAATACATTGCGATTGCGTTGGGATAAATAAAAAAGCATATTTTGAAAGATAGTCAATGATGACCCTCCATGGATTCCCCTATATAAGCTGCGGCTAAAGTTGCGAAAATAAGAGCTTGAATACCACTTGTAAATAATCCAAGGAACATGACAGGTATAGGAACTACTGAAGGTACTAAAGAAACAAGAACAACAACTACTAATTCATCAGCCAATATATTACCAAAAAGTCGAAAACTAAGCGATAAGGGTTTTGTGAAATCTTCTAGGATGTTAATTGGTAAAAGTATTGGAGTTGGTTGAATATATTTACCGAAATAACCCAATCCTTTTTTTGTAAGACCTGCATAGAAATATGCTATTGACGTAGGTAAAGCTAAAGCAACAGTAGTATTTATATCATTCGTGGGTGCGGCTAACTCCCCATGAGGTAACTGTATTATTTTCCAAGGTAAAAGAGCACCCGACCAGTTGGAAACAAAAATAAATAAGAACATAGTTCCAATAAAAGGAACCCAAGGACCGTATTCTTCTCCAATTTGAGTTTTGCTCAAGTCTCGAATGAATTCAAGGACATATTCGAAAAAATTCTGACCGTCGGTCGGAATGGTTTGTGGATTCCGAACAGCTATAGTAGCGGAACCTAATAAGATAGCAATTACGAACCAAGAAGTAATAAGTACTTGGGCATGGACTTGGAAACCTCCTATTTGCCAATAGAAATGTTGGCCTACTTCTACACCGGATATATCGTATAACCTTTTTAATGTGTTGATGGAACATGGTAGAACATTCATATTGCTTGCCCTCTGACAGAAATAGAACTTAAAAAGGAATTATTTTGATTCAACTATCTCTTTATCGATTCGCCTACTTTAACTGTATATTTCGGATACCAAGTAATTACATAATATCCCCGGGAATTTTTATCTTTTATATTCAGGATGGATATAGTATAGTAACCGATTCCCTAAATCGATGGAATTCACGAAGTAATTGACTTATCTTATTATTAATCAACGATTTCTTATATAGCTATAACGACCCTCACAAATTGCAGATACTAATTTGTTAAGAATTAATCGAATTGAAGCTATAGCGTCATCATTGGCTGGAATCGAAATATCTGCAAGATCTGGGTCACAATTTGTATCGATTAAACAAATTGTTGGAATTCCCAAAGTAACACATTCTCGAAGAGCCGTATATTCTTCTTGCTGATCAACGATGATTACAATATCAGGCAACCCCGTCATATATTTGATGC